ATTAATAAGATAAAATCATTCTGATATCTTATTTATATTTAGTATTTTTTATTAGCTTTACTTTATTAGTTCTATTCTATACTGTATCCATATCGTTTATCCCTATGAGATACCGTACAAAATATAATGCAGAAGGAAGAGATATAATGAAATTCTTGATTAGATCTTCTCATAGGAACGATCTATTTTATTTGATTGATGGATCCAACAACCAAACCTATTTTTAAAAAATTCATTAAAGAAGAGAGTGGTTTTATTCGAAGCGCTTCGTGATTTTCAACCAATTATGTGCTTCAATATAATTATCTGGAGTAAGCGCTATAGCTTGTTTCCAATACTCAGCAGCTTGATCGGACCAAGCTTCCGCAATTTCAGAATCACCCTGTAGAATGGCCTGTTCTCCCCGGTCGGAATAGGTGGTTCCTTCCCTTAGAACCGTACTTGAGAGTTTCCTATCTCATACGGCTCAAAAATCGATTCTTTTTGTGTCCTATCTTAATCTACCCTATGCTAACTGAATTAGATTTCTCATAAACCTATCCCATTTTTTCTTGGGTTAACCAGAAGAAGTTAATTACATAAGTTTCAAACCCTAATTTTGATCAATAATCAGAATCAGTTTGATCTTTTCTCCCACCTTCAGAAGAATGAAGCATAGGTATCCCCACAATATCGTTAGAATTTTCTGAAAGGTAACTATCTCGGTTTCATATATGGAATTCATATAGAATCTTTGAAAAAGACTTTTTTCCATAAGAAAAAAGAACTTACTATCTTTGGGATCTGATGCTACACCGCTGCTCAATACCTTAGTGGATCGACTCTATTACATAAGTTGATTCCTAACTTTTGTCCCATATCATGACATAAGTAAGCAGTTCTTAACTGTATCGACTCAATAGCTCGCTAATTGATCTTTACGGTGCTTTCTCTATCAATTTGATCCTTTATCCATAGAATATAGTATATAGGCTGCACTCATTTTTTTTTTCTTCCTATTTTGGTTCTCGTGAAGTCTCTTTCCTTGCTACAGCTGATAAAAATCGTTGCTTTGGACGATGCATTATGTAGAAAGCCCATTTTTTCTAGTATTTACTAGCCAATTTGATCTTTGCTTTTTTCCTTATTTCTATAGTGGAGATAGTCGCACGTAATGACAGATCACGGCCATATTATTAAAAGCTTGTGGTAAGAATGGGTTTCGTTCTAGTGCCCGGAAATAATATTCCAAAGCCTTTGTATGCTCTCCATTGCTTGTGTGTATAAGGCCTATGTTATAGAGTATATAACTTCGATCATAGGGATCAATTTCTGGTCGCGTAGCTTCATAATAATTCTGTAAAGCTTCCGCATAATTTCCTTCGGATTGAGCCAACATCCGTTACGGTCGTTCATTCTATTCAAAAAATCTCCGTTCCAGAACCGTACATGAGATTTTCATCTCATACGGCTCCTCCCTTCTGCGCATAGTACTAAGGGGAATAATCCATAGAATAAAAATTGAACTATTCTCATCTCATTATGAACTGAAAGGAACTAGTATTTTTACAAGAAATCTCTAGCCAGCCTTCCCGCAAGAGGTTTTTTCTTAACACCAATCATATTAGTGTTAGATATAAATGGTAACTCCAACAATTTCTTTGTTCTCAACGCCTTCTATTTCCAGGAATTAGTCACTTCAACGATCTTTGATGGTTATACGGGTATCCAAAGTACAAACGAGATGGATGTTTGTTGTCCCAACCATTCTTGTTAGTCCCGATACCGATAAGGAAAGGGGGAATTTATAACAAAGTTTTTGTGTTGTTGATTCCTAGGTGTAGTGCTTTTTCCCTTATGCCGTCTATTGGTACTAATGTAGTGTAGGATTGACCCGCAATACAGAACCCATAGGTGTAACCTTTCGCTCAATACTCAAATCAACAATTGAAACATCTGAGGCTGCATCAATCGAGGATACACGATAGAAGGAATTGTTCTATCTCCAAACTTCACCTTCACCGAGCGTAGGTTTATTTCAAGAATTTCGTTCTTTCTATACCGAACCGCGTCTCTTTCTCGTAAGACTGAGGTGAGGGCTAAAAAAACAAGAAAAAAGAATCAAATCGCACCATCTCTGTAATAGGTAAATGCCTTTTTTTCTCCTGAAGTTGTCGGAATTATTCGTAATAAGATATTGGCTACAATTGAAGAGGTCTTATCAATAAAATTTCCATTTATATGAGATCTAGGCATAATTAGCAATCCATTCTAGAATTCTTTTCATTACCCCTCGGGGAAAATGATCCCTCAAACAAAGCAAAGGAATTATACAGTACGAAATAACATAAAAACAGACTAATTTTATTCTAATAAATAGATATTAAATAGATATGGGCTTTCCACTTAAATTGTCCCCTTTTGTTTGGGAAAGATATGAGATATTGGAATCAGATTGATTTCATTCCCATTTTTGTAGTATACCAATGAGCGGAACTATTACTATTTCATCTAAGTTAAA